ATTCATCGAATGACTATTCATCTATTATATTTTCATCAAATAGGGGACGGGAAGACTCTATGAAAAAATGGTGGTTCAATTCGATGTTGTCTAAGGGGAAGTTAGAACATAAGTGTGGGCTAAGTAAATCAATAAATAGTCTTAATGCTCTTGGACATACCGGGGGAAGTGAAGAGCCCATTCTAAATGATACGGAGAAAAACATTCCTAGTTGGAATGAAAGTGGTAGTTATAGTTTCAGTAATGTTGATTATTTATTTGATATCAGGAATATTGGGAGTTTTATCTCTGATAACACTTTTTTAGTTAGGGATGGTAATGGTGACTGTTATTCTGTATATTTTGACATTGAAAATCATATTTTTGAGATTGACAATAATAGTTTTTTTCTGAGTGAACTAGAAAGCTTTTTTTCCAGTTATTTGAATAATAGGACTAAGAGTAACAATCACTACTATTATCATTACATGTATGATACTCAATCTAGTTGGAATAATCACATTAATAGTTGCATTGATAGTTATCTTCGTTTTGAAGTCAGTATTCATAGTTCCATTTTCGAAGGTACCGAAAATTACAGTGACAGTTACATTTCTAGTTTCATTTGTACTGAAGGCGTAAGCAGTAGTGAAAGGGGGAATTCTAGTATAAGAACTGGTGGTAACAGCCGCGATTTCAATATAAGAGGAAGATCTAATGGTTTTGATATAAATAATAAAAAATACAGAAGTTTATGGGTTCAATGCGAAAATTGTTATGGATTAAATTATAAAAAATTTTTTAGGTCAAAAATGAATATTTGTGAACAGTGTGGATATCATTTGAAAATGAGTAGTTCAGATAGAATCGAACTTTTGATTGATCCGGGCACTTGGGATCCTATGGATGAAGATATGGTCTCCACGGACCCCATTGAATTTAATTCAGAAGAGGAACCTTATAGAGATCGTATCGATTCTTATCAAAGAAGGACAGGTTTAACTGAAGCTGTTCAAACGGGCATAGGTCAACTAAACGGTATTCCCACAGCAATTGGGGTTATGGATTTTCAGTTTTTGGGGGGTAGTATGGGATCTGTAGTAGGCGAGAAAATCACTCGTTTGATCGAGTATGCTACTAATAGATCTTTACCTGTCATTATTGTGTGTGCTTCTGGAGGAGCACGCATGCAAGAAGGAAGTTTAAGCTTGATGCAAATGGCTAAAATATCTTCTGCTTCATATAATTATCAATCAAATAAAAAGTTATTCTATGTATCAATCCTTACATCTCCTACAACTGGTGGAGTAACTGCCAGTTTTGGTATGTTGGGAGATGTCATTATTGCTGAACCCAATGCCTACATTGCTTTTGCGGGTAAAAGAGTAATTGAACAAACATTGAATAAAGCAGTACCCGACGGTTCACAAGCGGCTGAGTATTTATTCCATAAGGGCTTATTCGACCCAATCGTACCGCGTAATCTTTTAAAAGGCGTTCTGAGTGAGTTATTTCAGCTCCACGGTTTCTTTCCCTTGAAAAAAAATGCAAAAAAAAAATATCGAAATAAAATGAAAATATAGATATAGAATAGAAGTGATTTCTATGTCTACCAAGAACTCCCATTTTTTACTAGGAATACCTGTTTCTTGGATTGAATTAGTTTTGTTAGAGTCGCGAACTTATAATAAACTCTTTAATTTTCATAAAAAACTCCTTATTTTATTAGAAAGATAGATAGAATATAAGGATGGGAGAATTAATAAAATTTCTTAAACTTAAGGTGGATTATCATACATATTCGTGTAGAAAGATGAATAGGTACACTTCATTTAGTTTTCATTCCTTGCACTTATTAACTACTTAATATTATTTATAATAGTTTATAATAGATATACTTAAGATATCCTTATAATAGGTACAAATATTAAATCGAGGTACCCATTCTATGACAGATCTTAACTTACCCTCTATTTTTGTCCCTTTAGTGGGCCTAGTATTTCCGGCGATTGCAATGGCTTCTTTATTTCTTCATGTTCAAAAAAATAAGATTGTCTAGATCCGATGGGACCAAATTTCAGCAATTTATTTCAACACTGAATCATAATACATATATTTATTTGGTACAGATATTTGTTTAGTGTAATATGGTATGATATGCGCCTTTTTCCGAATACAAATGAAAGAATTATTATGCATGCGGATACATGATATCCGCATAAATGCATGTATATGCGGGTTATCTGGTTAAAAATGATCGGCGAATATTTTTCTATTTTATAATTGAAAGTCAATGTATCTAACCAATTCCTCCTAATGGTTCATATCAGAATAGTGCTAGTTGATGAAAGTTATTTCGGCAAAAAGTAAAGTCAAATTTTTTTCTCAATTCCAATCGAATGCAATCGGATCTAGTATAGTATGAACTGGCGATCAGAACATATATGGATAGAACTTATAACAGGGTCCCGAAAAGCAAGTAATTTTTGCTGGGCCTGTATACTTTTTTTAGGTTCACTAGGATTCTTAGTGGTTGGAACTTCCAGTTATCTTGGTAGGAATCTGATACCTGGATTTCCATCTCAGCAAATCATTTTTTTCCCACAAGGGATCGTGATGTCTTTCTATGGGATCGCGGGTCTATTCATTAGTTCCTATTTGTGGTGCACAATTTCGTGGAATGTAGGTAGTGGTTATGACCGATTCGATAGAAAAGAAGGAATAATGTGTATTTTTCGTTGGGGATTCCCCGGAATAAATCGTCGCATCTTCCTTCGCTTCTTTATGAAAGATATCCAATCAATCAGAATGGAGGTTAAAGAGGGTCTTTTTCCTCGTCGTATTCTTTATATGGAAATCAGAGGCCAAGGAACCATTCCCTTGACTCGTACTGATGAGAATTTGACTCCACGAGAAATTGAGCAAAAAGCTGCCGAATTGGCCTATTTCTTGCGCGTACCAATTGAAGTATTTTGAAATGAACTGAAGGAAGAATGAAGGTTTTCTCCGCATAATGGAAGGAACTTGCTAATTTCCTTTTTAATACAATTGAAGTTTCTTCAGAATGTTCATTCGAGCAAAACATGTTAGATTCCATTTCCTCGTTCCTTTGGTGCAACGATCCGCATAGAATAAAACAAAAGTAGGAGAACGTATATGGAACAACTATAATAAATATAAAAAACCAGAAACTATAATAAAATAAGAAGAAATTTTTTTCTATACAAAAACTATTTTGTATGCGTATAGAGCCCAACTCAATTCTTTTATACTAGTAAAAAGTCTAATAAGTCTAATTAAGTATGAATTCATCAAATAAAATATCCGAATATGTATTTCGTAATACAGAATTCATCTTCTTAGGTTAGGCCTCAGATTTTGAATTGATGCCGTATTCCTGCGCTGCGGTCCGAATAATATTCGTTACTTCAAGTAACTTTTTCGAGTATTTATGGAAAGGAAGAAATGAAGATGAAATTCGTTCGAATTTGCCCAATTGAGATATCCGGAAATCCCATTTCCTTATAATTTACTTATTTTATATATATTTATTTTATATTTCTATATTTTATATATTTTTTTTTCATCCGAAAGGGGATCCTTATTCTATTTCTATATTCCTTCTAGATCTAAGGACTAAATTATTACACAAAAGTGGGAATAGATCTATAGGTTCGATACCTTGTTATAGAACTCGCGCTTTAGAGAAATATCAGATAGAGTTGACAAATGAAACAGTTCATTAACAATTCACAGATCAAAAATGAAAAAAAAAAGAAAGCATTGACTTCCCTCCCATATCTTGCATCTATAGTATTTTTGCCCTGGTGGATCTCTCTCTCATTTCAAAAAAGTCTGGAACCTTGGATTATTAATTGGTGGAATACTAGGCAATCCGAAACTTTTTTGAATGATATTCAGGAGAAAAATGTTCTAGAAAAATTCCTAGAATTAGAAGAACTATTCTTGTTGGACGAAATGATAAAAGAATACCCGGAGACACATATACAAAAGCTTCATATAGGAATACACAAGGAAACAATACAATTGGTCAAAACGCACAATGAATATCATCTCCATATCATTTTGCATTTGTCGACAAATATAATCTGTTTCGCTATTCTAAGTGGTTATTTTATTCTGGGTAATGAAGAACTTGTCATTCTTAATTCTTGGATTCAGGAATTCTTCTATAACTTAAGTGACACAATAAAAGCTTTTTCGATTCTTTTAGTTACTGATTTATGGATCGGATTTCACTCGACCCATGGTTGGGAACTAATGATTGGTTCGATCTACAATGATTTTGGATTGGCTCATAACGAGCAAATTATATCTGGTCTTGTTTCCACTTTTCCGGTTATTCTAGATACAATTGTGAAATATTGGATCTTCCGTTTTTTAAATCGCGTATCTCCTTCGCTTGTAGTCATTTATCATTCAATGAATGAATGAAGAACTTATTTGATCCCCTGATATCAATCAAAAATTTTCTTCGCGTATAAAGAAAGCGTTTTCCATTTTTCTTATTCTTTATACTTCTACCTCTTCAAGGTATTCGTTCTATTTCAGTAGAATTATTTCAGTACAACGGCAGACTCGTGGATAGGGAACTATACTAGCTACCTATCTAATTTATTGTAGAAATTCGGGGATCAATGATTGGATCATGCAAAATAGAAATACTTTTTCTTGGGTAAAGGAACGGATGACTCGATTTATTTCTGTATCGATCATGATATATGTAATAACTCGAACATCTATTTCAAATGCGTATCCCATTTTTGCGCAGAAAGGTTATGAAAATCCACGAGAAGCAACTGGGCGAATTGTATGCGCCAATTGCCATTTAGCTAATAAGCCTGTGGATATTGAAGTTCCGCAAGCTGTACTTCCTGATACTGTATTTGAAGCAGTTGTTCGAATTCCTTATGATATGCAACTGAAACAAGTTCTTGCTAATGGTAAAAAAGGAGCTTTGAACGTGGGAGCTGTTCTTATTTTACCCGAGGGATTCGAAT